TCTTCCTGTTTTCGAGAGAGCGTATTTCGTTCTGGAGAAAAAGCATACGATCCCGTATGATCACGGGATCGATGGGAGGCATATGCTCCCAGAAGGCATGCAGGGTTTGCTCCCGTTGGAGCTTCTCGTTTTCTACATTTTGAATGGAAAGATGAATTATCTCAAGTCTGGAAGCGATATCCATGGCTAAAGCTCTTTCTTGGTTTGGCCCCGTCTCCCTTTGCCTGCTATTTATAGGCGTTGGAGGCCCTATACCCAGCTGTGTCTTGGTTCCGTAACATGGATCATTTCAAACCCCACTAGATTGAAGTGCGCTGAAGCCATACTATAGTACGAACGAAAGGCCCCCCCTCCCGAATCGAATAGTCCGCCACGCGGCTTAACCTCGATCACGAATAGGAGGCAATAATAGAGCGCCCAAGCGAAGCGTCAATTCTGTCAGAGAGTACTCCACCACGAAGTTTTTCCTCAGCCAATCGTCACTCGACAGCTCCGTCCTAGCTTAGGAAAAAGATGTTTGGCCGAAGCCCTATCTCTGATCAGACGCTTGCTTTTTCCCGCTAGCGTGCTTGTTAGAGTTTACGTTTGCTGTTGTTGTTCCGGTCCGGTTTCTACTTTATGTATTCTGGTTCCGGTTCCTGCTCAAAATACTAACAAGAGAAGAAAGAAGAAGAGAAGGGCTAGCTGACAAGGGACTAGTGACCTAGCAGACTAGAGAGCGGACCTCGAAGCTTACTTCTTTGGTTATGCAGACTACACACTAGCGCCTTGGTACGAATTATGCTCTAAGTATGGGCTCTTGCCCCATTCATAAAGATGAAAATTGACATGACACAATCCCTGAAGAGTATGATGTGCCCGGCCTTGCTTCTCTTGATTCCCCACCCACCTCCCGTAGAGGCGGATCAATAGAAAGATCTATAGAAAAGATTGCTTTTAGCTCTATCTTTTCAGAGACAGGCGCGGAGCGTTAGAATTGTAATAAGATACATCTAAAGTTTTTGAGAACCATTTGACACTACGTGCCTCTATTGAAACGGTTCTAAAAAACTCGCACAAATTTTCATTGTGTATCAGACGATGTTTTTATGTATTCTTCATGTAGTTTCTTTTCTTCAATTAGATATTCATTGGAATGAACCATAACTATGAAACCCGATTCCTAATAGATTGATCCCAAAATAGCATATCCAAATTAGGAGAAATCCTATAGAAGCTACAAATGCTGAATTCGTGCCTTGATCTTGCAATTTTGAATTCTTTCTAGTATGTAAATAAATTGCAAATATGGTCCAAGTAATAAATGCCCAAGTTTCCTTAGGGTCCCAATTCCAATATGAACCCCATGCTTCATTAGCCCATACTGCTCCAGAAAGAATGCCTATGGTTAAAAAGGTAAACCCTAAACTAATGACACGATAACTCCAAGAATCCAAACGCTGAACTAATTGATATTTGTAAAAATTTTGAAATGAGAGGAAAGAAGCCTTTTTTAAAACATTTCCTTTTTCGTTCAAATATTCCATATCATCAAACAAAAAAAAGAAAAACGACCTCCTTAAACTTAAAAAATTCTTGTTTTTCAAAAAAAAATCAATTTTTTTTTGAAATGTAATCACTATAAGAGCAACTGATAATAACGATCCGCATAAAAGAGCTGCATAGCTCAATAACATCATACTAACATGCATCATTAACCACTGAGATTGTAGAGCAGGTACTAATATTGCGGGTTGATGCATTTCAGTTGAAAGACCTGACGTGGCGAAGCCTTGGGTAAAAATGGCACTTGGTGCAGTTATTGCGTTTAAATCATTTTTATGATTCCTAATATATGGAATCATATGAATAATGGATAAACTCCATGAAAGGAAGATTAATGATTCGTATAAATTACTTAAAGGAAAATGTCCCGAAGAAATCCAACGAGTAACTAAAAATCCTGTTATAGAGGAAAAAGTAGCTATCATCCCTTTTTCTGACGAATTACGTAATCCTTCGATTTCATAGACTAATAAGTTCATCAAATGAATTAAAATCACAATTGAGATGATCGAAAAGGAAATATGAGTTAATATATGCTCTAAGGTCGCAAATATCATAAAGAAAAGTCCTTTTTAAAAAATTGAAATCGGGAAGATTAAATAGAATCTAAAATTTTCTTTTAGATTCTATTAGATCTATTGTATCTATTATTGTATCTATATTATTAACATGAATTCTTATTTATGCCGCCACTCGGACTCGAACCGAGATGCTCTAGCACTGCTTCCTAAGAGCAGCGTGTCTACCAATTTCACCATGGCGGCTTACTTTAAATAATAATAGGAAATTCATGTTGAATTGTCTATATTCAATAGAGTTTAGGAAACAATGAAGAAAGATGCATTTCCATTCATATATTCATATGGAAATGTTCAATATCAATACTACTTAATTAGTATCTTCATCTTCGCAAGTTCATTTTTCATAATCAACTTTTCCGTACCAGAAACCTAGC